ATTAAACAAAATACGCAGTCACACTTTTCTTTGGAAGTATCAAAGGGAATGTTATGTTACTAATATGTAGGAATAAGAAGACCCATTCTCCTTTATGCATCCAATCTAATATTGATTGAATGCCCGTGCACTCAGAGACTCTCATGAGTCTGTATACTCTGTATACAAAGTATTTTCTGCCCCTTCCATAACTATTAATTCGATTTTCTGTTTGACTATCCAATCTAATTCAAGACCTGGTAAGTAGACACTCCATTAGTAGTGGAAAGAAAGCGGTAACTCTTGATTTGATATGATAGCCTTTCCACTACTAAAATCTTCCCTTGAATCCTAGATGCAAAGAGATTTACAGCACTTTAAAGAACGGAACCCGCAGCTATTTAGAACAATAAACTATCAAGAGTCTTTTTCCTACGCCTTGTTTTGCTGGGAAAAATTCGGCGAGTTATACCAGCAAAGCAGAATAAAGGATTTCGAGTCTTGTCTTTTGTTGATCAGGCGACACCCAGATTTGAACTGGGGAAAAAGGATTTGCAGTCCCCCACCTTACCGCTCGGCCATACCGCCAAAACTATACAAAATAGATGAAAATATTCCCCGTTTGCTTGTTTTTGGGGAGGTTACTAAATGTCTTTTTTTTTATTGTACTTCTATCTGAAATCTCGTGTTCCTTAATTCCTTGCCTAAAAGAAATCCGTCCTCCTTTTTGAAGTGGATCCATCTCTTCAATTGTTTTTATAGTATCTCAAAACACACAATATCTAAATTCCTCTCTTTTCTATTGATCTATTGACAAACCAAATATGGATTTTCAGTCACACAAGCCAAAATCCAGGACAAATTGGAACCATTAACTATTGACTGGAAAACTCTTGGATTTCAATCTCAAATTGGGTTTCCCTAATGATAAATGATGTAAGAAAAGCAAAATTGATCCATAACTAATCAGTATTGATTTTTTTCAATAAAAAAAGACTTCTCAATTTCAATTCTAACCGCAATTCTGAGTCTATGTAAACCCCAGAACCTAAGTTGTTACAGTTACACAACTATCTTATCGGGTATCTGTGTATGATGTCTGTCTATAGGGAATTAGCAGGAAATTGCTGTACTGTAATTTATGAAGAGAAAATCGAAATTTTGATAGAGCACGACATGTGCTGTCCCGAATAGAACTATGCAATAAGGTGAAATAAGGGGAAGCGATGTATATATAGATAGCTAGATCCGCACGGGTTTAATAAATACAAGCCTTCTTACGCACTTCAATCGTATTCTCAAAACTCTACTAAAAAAAGCAAAAAGAGTTTTATGCAAATCATTTTTTGAACAATGGAATCCACGACAAGGTTAAGTGCTAAAAAAACAAACTTTCTATTGTTATATTGTTTCTGATTATTATGTCTTTAGCTCAGCGAATAGGTCAAATCCCGAATCCGTTTATTTTTCTGGTATCCAGTCGGATTGGAATATGGAATATCATAATAATGGTATAAATTGCATTACTTTTCTATACAAAACTCCGTAAGTCTAAGTGGAATTTCTCAATTCCTTTCCATTTGTATTTCTCTCTTAGCAATTCCAATTTAATTAAGTCTAAAATTATCTTTTTTCCTCCGTTCATATGTATTTCATATTTCATACATTCCATATATATGGAGTTGGGTAAAATTTCATGTGATTCAGTAAACAGAATCGAAATTCTATCATTGCTAGATCGATTCATATGATTCGATGCAGAAATGGGATTTTTTGATAAATGGGAAATTCAAAATGCTCGGAGATGGAAATGCGGGAATGTCTACAATACCTGGGTTTAATCAGATACAATTTGAAGGATTTTGTAGGTTCATTGATCAGGGCTTAACAGAAGAACTTTATAAGTTTCCAAAAATTGAAGATACAGATCAAGAAATTGAATTTCAATTATTTGTGGATACATATCAATTGGTAGAACCCTTGATAAAAGAAAGCGATGCTGTATATGAATCACTCACATATTCTTCTGAATTATATGTATCCGCAGGATTAATTTGGAAAAGCAGAGGGGATATGCAAGAACAAACAATTTTTATTGGAAACATTCCTCTAATGAATTCCTTGGGAACTTCTATAGTAAATGGAATATACCGAATTGTGATCAATCAAATATTGCAAAGTCCCGGTATCTATTACCGGTCCGAATTGGACCATAACGGACTTTCGGTCTATGCGGGTACCATAATATCAGATTGGGGAGGGAGATTAGAATTAGAGATTGATAGAAAAGCAAGGATATGGGCTCGTGTGAGTAGGAAACAGAAAATATCTATTCTAGTTCTATCATCAGCTATGGGTTCGAATCTAAGAGAAATTCTAGAGAATCTTTGCTACCCTGAAATTTTCTTGTCTTTCCTGACTGATAAGGAGAAAAAAAGAATTGGGTCAAAAGAAAATGCCATTTTGGAATTTTATCAACAATTTGCTTGTGTAGGTGGAGATCCGGTATTTTCTGAATCCT